AGATATTCTATTTTTCCATAGAAATGTGTTCGCTCAAGAAAGACTCCAGAAGATATTGATCGTAAATAAGAAGACTGTTTACGAAGAAACAGGAATAGATATTCGCATTCATATACATAAGAATTATGTAGGAACCAAAAGAATCTTTTCTTTCTTTTTGAAAATACGTAAATGGATTTCTTTGAAGTAAAGAGACTATTCAAATTATGATATTCGTGGAAAAACAATCGCAATAAATGCAAAGAAGGAACATCTTTGATCCAACATTGAAGGATTTGAACCAAGATTTCCAGATGGATGGGATGGGGTATTAGTAGATCTGACACATAATTTAAATGCGATAATTTATCCTCTAAAAAGGGAAATATTGAATGAATAGATCGTAAATTCTGAGATTTTGGTATTCTTTTTTCTTCAAGGGAAGATACTAATTGCGACGAGAATGGAATTTCCAGAATGACTCCAAAACCTTCTGATACCATTTGAGAAGAAAAATGAGAAGAAAAAGAATTCTTGTGCTCCCAAGATCCATTTTGGTTAGAATAATTCACCGAAGAAATCAAAGATTTCTGTTGATACATTCGAATAATTAAACGTTTCACAAGTACTAAACTAAATTTACTGTCATAACCTAGAAATTCCACAGGTTCGTAAAAAATCAAACTATTTAAGCTATGATAATGAGCGAGTGAGTAAATATACTCCTGAAGGAGTAGCGGATATAGGAAGTTTTGTTGCCGAAATCTATCTTTTTTCAATCTAAATATCCTTGTAATTTGTAATTCTGCTATTGAAATAAATTTCTAATGTAACCAAAAAAGAGAGGCACTTCTTGTGTTATGAAATGATACATAGTGCAATATGGTCAGAACGGCGTATGCGATAGAAGAATAAATTCTTCTATTATTCTAAGAAATAATTCTAATAAGATATTCTAATACTAAGAATATAGTCTATTATTAATATATATACTTTTATACTGTACTTTGATGTAAAAAACATAATGAGAATTTAAGAAGTAAAAGATTATATAAAAGTCAGAACAAATAAAGAATATATACCCCGGAGACAGAGAGCCCAATCTACAGATCTTTTTCCTTTCCCTTTCTATCCAATTTGGTTTTCTTTTCCTTGTTAATATAACTAGAATAACAATAAAAGAAAAAGAAAGAAAATAGAAAATAAAAATAAGAAAAAGGGGTAAAAATCTTTTATTTTCGCAACCCAATCACTCTTTTGACTTTGGAAAAGATTCTTTTTTTATCACTATACTATTTCTTCTACACATCCGTCTCCAATCCACAATAAAGAATAATTAGGATTCATAAAAAAAAAGAATCAATGGTCCACTCACAATTTACAAGAGAACCTTTTCCCACATCAGGCACTAATCTATTTTTAACGTATAATTAGTAATTCGATCGGGTAATCATTCAAATTAAGAAAGGAAGCTCGTTTCTTTTTTGTCTTACTCGAATTGGAGCCATAAGGCTCTATCCATTTATTCACTAGACCCGAAATACTTTACTGAACTTAAAAATTGTTATAAAAAGAAAAATTCTCGTTCTATTTCTATTATGAGTACTAGAAATCTTATTTTTCTATGATTATATTATTCTTTTTTCTTTTCTGTTTACGACATGCTTTTTTTTCCATTCATTACCTTTCAGGATCAGTCGCGGTCTTATAAACTTTACCAATAGTCTAGACGAATTCCTTCATCCAAATGTGTAAAAGATCATAGTCGCAATTAAAAGCCGAGTACTCTACCGTTGAGTTAGCAACCCGGATCAATATGAGGTGTAGATATGATCGAAATAAAAAAAATCCAGCAAACTCATCCATTTTACTAATTTTACTAAAGTGAAGGAAAGATCCAATAAGGGAATGGGGATAAAAAGATCTATTTATATACGATCAAATTATATTTGTTAGAGACGCCATTGTCAATATGAATGGACTTTTTAGAAAACAAATTTCAAGAAATTATATAGAAATTTGTGTTGGATTAGCACAACATAAAGAATAAATAAGAACTTTGAGCGGAAAAAAAAGAAGGAATTAAGGAAAAGGTAAAGATAGAAAAAATAGCGGCTTTCTTTAATCAAAAAAAGAAAGGTACAATACAAATACAAGAAGAACCCCCCTTGTTGGGGGGTTCGACAAAAAGAAGCAAGAAAAAAATACGAATAAGAAAAAGAAGAATAAAATAAGTATGAATAGAACAAAAAAAGAAGAAACTTTGAATAAAGAATTACACAAAGTTAGTTACCCTATCCTTTTTTTATTCACGATTCTTTTTTTTACTTTCTTTTTTATCAAAAGAAACTCGAAATTCTTTAAAGAATTCTGCCTTCCTTAAAATATCATAAACAGTTCCTGTGGGTTGAGCACCTTTTTCAAGGAAATATAAAATAGCAGGAACATTTGAATAAGTTTGATTCTTTATCGGATCATAAAAACCCACTTTTCGAAGATCTCTTCCTTCTCTTCGGGATCGAACATCAATTGCAACGATTCGATAGATGGCTCATTGGGATAGATGTAAATAAAAAATGCCCCCCTAGAAACGTATAGGAGGTTTTCTCCTCATACGGCTCAAGAAAAAATGATTCTAATTTCTAGAATTTTTATTCCTATCTATCTATATAGATAGAAATAAAAATGGATCCATAAAGAATTAGACTGTAATTTGAGCCTTTTTTCCTTCTTTACAGAAAAAGAAAAGAAAATTCATTCGTACTCCTAACTCAAGTTGGGTAGTTTTGAAAGAGTTTGAAAGGAAATCCTTAGAATTTCTTGAGCTGTCTCTAACCTCTTTTTTTGTCTCCTTTCGGATCTATTTTTTTTTATCATTCTGATCCAATTGTTGAGACTAGTAAAAATAGTGTTTCCTTGTTCCGGAATTTGTTGTCTTTGCTTTGCGCTTTGTGAAATCATTAGGTTTAGACATTACTTCGGTGATCCTTACTCCTTTTCAAAAAGGCAGCAACATACCTTTTGTTTTTTCTATGGAAAAGGGAAAAATAATACGAACGATTGATTCCTTTGTGATACACTCTTGATCGAAACAGTTTGAGAATTTCAACAAATTTGATTTCTTTTTCATTTCAAAAACTTGTTCAAATTTGAACCTCTCCGTTTATCTATATTTCTATATTGATGATCTATTTACAAAGTTGGTCTAACTTATTGATTGTCACTAACCCTAGATTATTCCCCCGATAAATGAATCAATCATTTTTGCTCGAGCTCCATCATATGCTATACCTTTCTATACCATTAGTATCTTTATTTAGCAACCCAAGACAAATCCAATTAGGTTCCTAGCAGAACAAACTATGTCGAGACAAGAGCATCTTCATTCGTATAGAAAATGGTGGATGTCAGAATCCACATCCAATCATGTCCTTCAAGTCGCACGTTGCTTTCTACCACATCGTTTCAAACGAAGTTTTACCATAACATCCCTATAATTTTGATTATATTTTAAATTGGAACCGTATGCAATTGATTCAATATGGAATAATGAATAGTCATTGGTTGAACCGATACATAATAATCTACACTGAAAAAGAAGTGTTTATCCGGAGATTTCACTTCAAATTACCCCAGATTTTCTCATATGAATAATATCACATGAAAAAAACAAATAAGTTTTAAGCAAACTTATTTACATCTTCAACAAATCTTTCGAGATTGTCCATCATAAAAGATCCTTCTTTTCCTTTTCAAAAAAGAAAAGAAATTAGAAACCTCAAAAAAAGCCTTTGACTTTCATTTCATTCAAATGAAAAAGAAATCCCCATGAATGGATAAAAGTTTTTAGCCACTTTAACTAAATACTATACTAACTAATAACTATACTAAACTAAATATTTCATTTCAATATTCATAAATATTCAATTATAGAATAATAAGATAATCTTATTAATAAGATTATAGAATATATATTCTTATGTAAGAATTATGTATTTATGTATTAAATTTATGTATTAATATATTCTAATATGAATATTAATCATATTTCATGATTATAATATTATTATTTACTTATTATTTACCATCTCCAATTGAATCTGATTTTCATTTCATTTAAATCAGAAAGATAGTTTGAGAATAAAGTTTCTTTGTTTTCATTATTATGGAGTAGAAAAAGTCTCGTGTAAGGTAAGATCAAAGAGAAAATCAGAATCCTCGGATTCTGATCTTTTGGCATCCATCTCCATCTCCATCATAGAAAACAAAGAATCGTTAACGAAGATAATCACGAATATTTAAGAATAAAATACTTTAGTAAAAAAGTAAAAAAAAAGATATGATTCTAATAATAAATCTTAGAATTCAGTGTATCCAACATGAAACATAAAATTGTTGAATTCAATTTTCAATTTCAATTAGAGAAGAATCCTTCGTTTCTGATGCAAACGATCTGGGACGAAAGGATTCGAACCTCCGAGTAACGGGACCAAAACCCGTTGCCTTACCGCTTGGCCACGCCCCATTTTGATTTGGTCTAAGAAAAACTAAGCTAAATATTGGTTATTCGTCAATAACCAACCAAAAGAAATATAGGACATGTTGTCGCTGGGATTCAACACAATAGATATAGATTAATTGATCATTACTTAGAATTCAATTAAGATATTGTATGAAAATAGAATTCCTTGTATTCTTATTTGATTGGATAATGTAAGGAAGGATTCTTGATTGGGGAGAAGTCAAAGAAAAATCAGAATTTCTTTCTTTTATCTGCTTTTTTCTTTTAAAAAATCCCTCAGAAAAACAACTCAATCCAATCTGATAATTTCTTATCATTTCAATTTCATTTTAATCTTTAAGAACAAGAAAAGAATATTTGTTATGTTTAATATCTTTAGTTTAATCTGTATCTGTCTTAATTCTACCCTTTATTCGAGTAGTTTTTTATTCGCCAAATTGCCCGAGGCTTATGCCTTTTTCAATCCAATCGTAGACGTTATGCCGATTATCCCTTTACTCTTTTTTCTCTTAGCCTTTGTTTGGCAAGCTGCTGTAAGTTTTCGATAAAAAGAAAATCTCGATTCAATTCAGAATTTCTTCGATAAAAAAAAGATGAGATTTTTCTTCTTAAAATAAATAAGATCAGAAATAAGATTCAGATAAGTCTGGAAATTAGGAACCCTCGATTCAAAAAGCGAAATTCTGATATTTTCTATTGTATATTATATTGAAATTGAATAAGTGTGAATAAGGGAAGGGGGCGATGATCTTTAATCAGCTAATCAACTTATTTCTTCTTTTGTTCTGACCTTTCCTTTATAAGATTCCATACAATATCTAATTATAGATATGGATATGGCAAGAAATCTTTGGTAATGAAAAAATACGAATCTTATTACATTAGAATATTACATTAGAAAGAAATTCGTAAAAATAAATTGAAAAAAAACTTCCTTCTTTTTTCATCTTTAGAGCGTCATATCAAAATAGTGTATAGTGTGTGTCGTAAAATAGGCGATCTATTTCCTTAAAAAAAAAGATCTTATCTTGGAGATTTGTAATGCTTACTCTTAAACTATTCGTTTACACAGTAGTAATATTCTTTGTTTCTCTCTTCATCTTCGGATTCTTATCTAATGATCCGGGGCGTAATCCTGGGCGTGAAGAATAAAAAAAGAGATGAGATTCGTTTTTACTTTTTTTTCATAGGTAAATGTAGAAATAAATGGAATAGATGCTAGATAAAGAGAAAAGATTCATAAAAGAAAATAATCGAAATTTCTTCCGATTCTAAAATCTCAAGTTATCAGGGGGGTCGGAGAGAGAGGGATTCGAACCCTCGGTACGAATAATTCGTACAACGGATTAGCAATCCGACGCTTTAGTCCACTCAGCCATCTCTCCCCATTCCAAATTGGAAATCTCTCATGTGATTTCACACGTGAAGTGAAGATTGAGAACCATTTTTATTTTCTTCGAAACAGATTTCTCCAATAGAAAGAATACCTTACTTCTTTGATTTTGTACAAAAGGTTCATTTCCCCGGCCTGGTTAAGTATAAGTACTGGCCGGGCCAGTACTTCTTTTGTTCCAACGAAGAAAAATTGTTATTGAAACAAGAAGAGTAATTTTCATTGCCATTCCTAATTCTTAGAAATTAGATAAGATTCTAATAGATAGATTATCTTAGAAATTCTTTAAGAAATTATCTATATCTAGATTAATATAGAATATTCTATATATTCTAGAATTCTATCTTAATATGAATATGATATATTCTATATTGAAATATGAAATTGAAATCTAAAATGTTAGAGATTCTATATCTATTCTTAGTATCTTCTAAGTAATTCTAGTAAATTAGAGTCTAAATTAGAATATTTAGTCTTTATAGTAAAAGTGTTCTGTTCTAGTAATATCTAGTATGTTCTAGTAATATCTAGTAATAGTATTAGAGTATAATAGTAATGTAATATAGTACTAATATCTTTAATATTTTTCGTCTTTCTTTTCTTATTCTTAAGTATAAGATTCAGAAATTCATTAATGAAAAACGAATTTCATTATAAATGAAAGTTGAAGTTCAGTATTATATTCATCTGAATAATTCTAATTCACTTAAGAAATCTTAATAAGAAGGAAGTATTAAGAAAGAAAAGAAATAGATCTTAGAAATCTTATAAGAGAAAGAATCTCAAATAGAAAACACATATTTCTAAGATTTTAAATCTTTTACTTGTTCAAAGCAAAGGACAAGCTTGAAAGTTTGAGGCCCAATTTACCCGAATTCAGAAAATCTGGCGGTTCAAGTGAAGGGAAGTTTCAAAAAAAGAATACTTAAAACTTTAGTACACTATTTAAATTATTTAAATTTGACTAAACTTTTTGCTATTCACCTATTCTTTTTTTTTCAATCCCGCGCCGCAGCAGAACAAAATACGTGTTAATGCTGGAATTTTCATGATTCTGATGCTATCTTGACTACGTCTGATTACTTTGTTGGACAAATAGTCCATTCATATCCAATAATGAATATGTAGCGGGTATAGTTTAGTGGTAAAAGTGTGATTCGTTCTATTAACAACTTAAATAGTTAAGGGGTCTTTCCGTTTTTTTCATATTCCGATCAAAAACTTTATTTCTTAAAAAGATTTAATCCTTTCCCCCTCAATAGGACATTTGAGGAAAGAATATACATTCTCACGATTTCTATCCAAAAGGCAATCAGAATCTTAATAAAAAATTTGGATTATGGAGTCGAGAAGCATAATTTTTTTGATTGGTTCAATTTTTCCAATTGAATGAGTATGAATAAAGGATCTATGGATGATAGTACAAAACTTTCAATCGTAACTAAATCTTCAATTTTTGCGCTGAAAAAGGGGGAGATTGAAGCCAAATAGCTAGAAAATGATGGTTTTGGTTTACTAGAACCCTCGGCTTCTTGTTTCAGCTCGGTAGAAACAAAATTATTTTCCTTAGGATCCCACGAGTAGAAAAGAAATAGGGAACGAAGTA